TGATATCAATATATAAAAAAGCCCACCTCTTTCAGTTACAGTACAACGGTTGAATCTCAAATCAAATAGAACAAATAGAAAAAAAGGGTTTTTCTTAAATTGTAAGAATATGTATGCTATACGATTTATTCCCTGGGATTGTAGTTCAATTGGTCAGAGCACCGCCCTGTCAAGGCGGAAGCTACGGGTTCGAGCCCCGTCAGTCCCGATGGATATAAATACAATCAAAAAAATATTATTTATAACAGGGACCCCCCCTTTTTTTTATTTCTTTTTTAGTTTAAGGTATAAAATATATAATATAAATAATAAAGTAAAGGTTCCGATGAAGAAAGAAATAAAAAAAGGCATTTTGGATTGCATCAGAAAGTAAAATTTTTTTATTTGGTATGGATAAAAGATCTTCCTATGTTATACTATTAAATTCTCGACTATGAATCGATTTGATAGCTCAGATATTATATTGTTCTTCGTGATATTGATTCGATTTGATATCATCGAAATAAAATCGATACCATTGAATTTACCGCCGAAAGATTGAACACTTATATGGGATTAAATCCCGAAGTATTAATTTTATTAGAAATTAAAGAGAAAGAAAACATAGAGATTATGGAAGTAAATATTCTCGCATTTATAGCTACTGCACTCTTCATTCTAGTTCCTACTGCCTTTTTACTTATAATTTACGTAAAAACGGTAAGTCAAAGTGACTAATTTTACTTAAAAATGACTTCTGATTTCTTATCAATGCAATGATTGATAATGATTGAATAAAAAAAAATGAAAAAAGGATTTCAATTTCGGTTCTTAGTTTTAAATGAAATGATCAGACTACAATCAGCAAAATTTTATGAAATTCATATAGTATAGTCGAAAGAAATCAAATCTATTTCTTTCGACTATACTATCTATTATGGTAGTCTATAAAGTTTGACTCTATGTTTTATTGATTTGAAAAAATAAAAGGGTTTAATATGTACCAATCCATCTATCTATATCTATAAATAAATATTTATTTTCATATTAATACTATCTATAGATGGCTATATATCGATATAGAATTTTTCTATTTCTGATTCTTTTCAGAGTCCCGGTATCATATTCGGTAGGATATTTAATATAATTTCTTATATTATAAATATAGTATTTTAGCATTCAAAAAATGAATTAAATAATTGACAGATGATCCGGGGGTTCCACGAATTCTATGGAAAAAGTTTTTCATATTTCGAAAAGATTGGTAGTAACCAGTTCATCGAAATAGACATCTTAGAAACAATTTGGTTGGAATGGGAATCCATTTCCCATTATTTGTATTCCCTTGACTTTAAAAATACGAAGATGGTTACAATTCAAATATTTGTTTGATTGAAAGAGTATTTTCAATATTATACATTATACATAGAATACATTCCACCACTGGAATACAATAGAATTAAAAAATGCAGATATAATTGCATTTAATTAATTAGTATTAATCAAATAACTAGAACTAAATTCAATCGTTAAAAAATTGAAGAACCCAGCTATAAAACATTTGATCCCTTAACTCAATTAAAAGTACCCTTAGAGTCCACTTCTTCCCCATACTACAAGGGAAAGGGAAAATGTAAAAACTACCATTAAAGCAGCCCAAGCAAGACTTACTATATCCATGTAAATTTTGTCTCCTATCGCTATCAATATGAAGGAATTATTTCATTATTGTTTACTAATTTTTCTTGTATTCTTTTCTTATTTAATTTTCACTAAAAATTTTATAATAATAGTGGAATCGCTGGTACAGAGTCAAAAAAAGATTCCTGGATAACAGAATTGATGAAACAATTCAATAAATCCAATTATAACATCTAACAAGTTCTTATCTGATTTCTAGTAGAATTGAAAAAAAATATTATGCAAATATTATGCATAAATAAAAAATATCCAGAGATATCCTTGGAAGTATTAAGGGAATGAATCTTACTAACAGGTAGTAATAAAAAGATCTATGTTTTAGTTTGCCCCATTTCATTAAGTGAAATGTCAAAAATATAGAATCAAGATAGATTCTTTTTTATATTCTTCTCTTATTTGCATTTGATCTAATCCTTACCGTCTCCCGATTTCTTCTCTAAAACAAAAAACAATAGGAAAACAGCCTCTGAAAGCCTTTCACTAGAGCTTAGGGAAAAGAAAGAATTTGAAATATAAAAAAGAAACATAAACAAATTTATAATAAAAAAGAAATCTAATTAGATTATTAATTTAATCTAACTAATAATGCATAAGTGTTCATATACTTTCCATAAGTCTGTATACAAGGCTTTTCTTCAACCCCCCAACGAAAAATGGAATTTTATTTCCCGTCCGACCTATCCATTCTTATTCAAGACCCAATCTGTAGACGAACACTACAGTAGTAGTGGAGTAAAAGGACTATCATTTCGATTCCTTTTCACTACTATAAATGAATTTTTCATTGAATTCGAGACAAAAAGATTTTAAGCATTTTAGA